GTAGTTGTCGTTCTTGTTTCTTTAGTACCTTCAGTGGTTCCTATTCCCGTCATGTTCCTTGGATTATTTACAAGTGGTATTCAAGCTCTTATTTTTGCAACTTTAGCCGCAGCTTATATAGGTGAATCCATGGAGGGCCATCATTGAAATAGTCTTTTTTTCGCTTAGCGCAAAGCAATGTATGTGCGGCTCAAGATGATTTACTTAAGGAATAGAAATATATAAGACTCTATATACGATAGAAACAAAAAAAAAAAGAAAAAAATTACGATATTAGAGAGTTGTAAAAAAAAAGGAAAGAGATCTAAAAGATCTTTTTCCTAAAATTCTCTTTTCGTCCACTTAATATCCTACCTTTCCTCGACAAATATTCACTTTCTCTTATATTGGATTGGTCAGCCAATCTTCTTATTCAAATCATAATTTGAATAAGATATATGTTTACGACATGTGATTAAATAAAAAACAGGAGAAAGGATTCTACTTTACAGTTGATTTTATTCAACAATTGACCAAAAGAAAATATTAATAAATAATAAATTGCATGAACTTAGATCAATCAAATAATAATATTGCTGTGCAATAATTCGCACTAATCAATATCAATTTCATTTGCCCATTTAGATTGTATTCCGTTGAAATAATGATAAACAAAACGGAAGGGAGAAAAGAATTTACAAAAAACGCGATTCCTAATAAAAAAATGGATTGATTCTCGAATCTGATTGAATGTAATGGTTTACGTTATGGAAGAAAGACATGTATATGTGATATTAGATATTAACTAGTTATATATGAACTAAAGATATATTTTATTTGCCCTACTACCGCGTGTGGGTTCCAATAGAAGTCCTTTCATATCGTTGTGGCTGTGAATTGGCCGAAAAAAAGAGATGAAATCACGAAAAGATGGAAGAATTGAAATAACAGTTCGGAACCAAGAAATGGAAGAACTAAAGTTCTATGGATTCACAAAAACTCTGTGGATAGAAACGAAAAAAGAGATATCGAAGTAGTTCTGATGATTCAATAATATTCTTACTGAAATTCGAAGTTCTTAGTTACTTCGACTGGATGAATACTATCGATGGAATAATTAAGTCCTAATTCATTGGTTGATTGTATCATTAACCATTTATTTTTGTTGGTACGAGGAACTTATCATGAATCCACTGATTTCTGCTGCTTCCGTTATTGCTGCTGGATTGGCTGTAGGGCTTGCTTCTATTGGACCTGGAGTTGGTCAAGGGACTGCTGCGGGTCAAGCCGTAGAGGGTATCGCGAGACAGCCTGAGGCGGAGGGAAAAATACGAGGTACTCTATTGCTTAGTTTAGCTTTTATGGAAGCTTTAACGATTTATGGATTGGTTGTGGCACTAGCACTTTTATTTGCGAATCCTTTTGTTTAATTGTTTAATCTTAGAAATAGGAAAAATACATATTTTCCTATTTTATTGTCTTGGACTTGTCGTTTGCTTTTTCAAATTAGATCAAGATTTCACTCTTTATTCGTTGAGAAAATAACCTACGGGAAGGGCTGATTTGCAGATGAGGAATTAGTATACCAACTCGCTTTCATCCTTCCCGTTTGTAGTCCAAGGAAACTCTTTTTATGAGGCGTTGCAACAATCAAGGGGTAGTTCATACTTTATAACTATAACTCGAATATTTTTTGACTCGATTTCAAAAAAAAAAAAAAAAGAATAAATAAAAAAGAGGGGCAAAGTGATAGAAAAAGAACTCTCTTCGATTTTTTAGTCTATCTATAAGAGGAGATTATATGAAAAATGTAACCGATTCTTTCGTTTCTTTGGGCCATTGGCCATCTGCCGGGAGTTTCGGATTTAATACCGATATTTTAGCAACAAATCCAATAAATCTAAGTGTCGTGATTGGTGTATTGATCTTTTTTGGAAAGGGAGTGTGTGTGAGTTGTTTATTTCAAGATATAGGCTGGATCCAATCAGCTGTACCCTTTTCCGTTATAACGTTATAACTAGGAAAGAAAGGTGCATGATCTCGCGAATTACTTCTTAAGTTAAGAAATTATATGCAAGAACCACAGCATTTCGTGATTAATTGGCAAATCCACTTTGATTCTCTAGCAACCAATAATGTGGGGCTGTTAAGATGGTTAAAGCAAACCGTTTGAAGTCTAGACGCAGCATGGTACTCTTTCTACCACTATCTTAATTTAATAGGTTTTAAATGGTTTTAAAATGAATATTTTATCGATATAGAACACTCATCTCGATAAAATGAATTGAACCGCTTCTTCTAAAAAAGGGCATTTTCCCCCTTTTATCCAATGCTGAATCGACGACCTATGCCTTATGTATAAATAACAAGCATTTTTTGGATTTGAACTGAAGAAAAAAAAAAAAGAAACAACTTTGCTGACAATTACATATTGTTTATTTTGTCAGAAGAGTCCTCTAAGTATTTTGGTTTTGCATTAGATTCGTTTTTTTCATTTTTTTTTGGACTATGAAGAGGATAG